CTACGCCTATCAACATAGGAACTGGAAGTGGAATGAAAGGTATGATCCATGAATATTGATATGTAAATTCCATAAAAAAAAAACCTTTTTAGCTTAATTAATTGGTTCTGATTCACCGGCTCTTATTTCTTTTGAAAAGGGGTCAGTTAATAAAAAAAAATTAAGATATACAAAACTTAAATATAATTTTCTAGCCTTAATTTTTATGAATCTTCCTCAATTACCTCAAATATTCCAAATCAAGAGGTTAGAATTGGTCAAATGATATGATCAAGTTAAAGTTACTAGTGAAAAAGTAATCCATTCTTTCTATTAAATTTGAAAGTAAATTAAAAAGATTATTAAGTATATTAAAAAAAGTATATTAACTTTTATTTTATTTTATAAAATATATTCTATTTTTAAGTATTAAATAGAATTCTATTTTTAAGTATTAAATAGAATTTGATGAATATACAAAAAATAAAAATTGACTATTACTACGTATACTACGTAATTATTATTACGTATTACAATAATTTTTTTATATCTATAGAGTAAGTATAAATAATTACACCCAAAAAAAGATTTTATTTTGATATGAATCATAAAAAACCATAACTTGAGTTATAAAAGTTATTTTTTTTTGTTGGGTTATTCAAAATCAGTAAACAATTCTTTTTTGAACTGATTGATTGTCTTCTATTAGAATAAAAGACATTTAGATTTGTAGGAAACGTTATGATATGCAAATTATAACATCCAACACTTTAGTTTAATAAAACTGAAAGAGGGAATTATTAAATTTTAAAAAATTATCTATCTTGTATCTTTTAAGAGATTAACAAGTAGTCTCATTCCATTTTTTAAGTTAAAATTCGATATGTACTCTTTTCTAGAGCTTGACCAATTAAATTCAAAAAATAATTAATAAAAAAAAAAAAAATTATTAAAAAAACAAATTATTAAAGTTTTTTAATAAGGAAAAGCGTTGGGTTATTAAATATTTCGATGTATTTTATTACAGGGATAAATTAGAATGATGAAAAAAAAAATAGACAGAGATATAAAGGAACAGACTTTTTATTTATATTTTTTTTTTCTTTGATGATATCACGTTCAATCAATTCGATTTCTATGGCATAGTAGATTCTATAGATATAGATTTGAATGAAAATATAAGAGTACCAATAAACTAAATATGAATTATTCTTTATACATAGTTTTATGAACGGAGTACAATCTAGAAAAAAAAAAAAAACTAGATAAATATTTAATAAAAAAGAAGAGTTGGTTTTGAACAATAGATGTCTTTGACATACAACTATAGCAAAGAATAACCAATTTCATTTTTGTAATGGCAGTTCCAAAAAAGCGTACTTCTATATCAAAAAAACGGATTCGTAAAAATATTTGGAAAAGGAAGGGATATTGGGCAGCATTGAAAGCTTTTTCATTAGCGAAATCTATTTCTACGACAAATTAAAAATTTGATGCCACAAATAAATAATCAAAGATTGGAAAAATATGAATTGGTCTGACTCGAAAAGTAGTCTAGTTTTTTTTTTTTAGAATTTTAAGTTGTTTCTAATGTATTTAAAAATTTATTATAAAATTTTAAATAAATTGGATAAGATAAGTTAGAAAAAAGAAATTATTATTATTATAGAATATAAAATTATTATAGAATAAAATAGAATACAATAGAATAAAATAAAAATTAATTCTATTATTACTTTTTTATCTTTCTAAAAATGTGAAATAATAGATAATTAATATATATTATTAAAAAATATATATTATTAAAAAATAATAAATTAAAAAAATTATTATTTTTATATTATTAATTCGAATTCTAAAAAAAAAAAAAAAAATTCTTAACTCTTATTCAACTATAAAGATAAGATTATTTATAAAGATAAGATTATTATCCTCCTATAAGTATAAGAACGAAACAAATGAAATTTCATAATTGCTATTGATCGGGTCAAAACATTCGAGAATAGAAATTATTTCTATTATTATTATTTTTTCATAATAGAGATATGAATAATAGAGATATGAATATTAATATAATTAATAGAATTAGGAATTTTTTTTTCTACTTTCTACTTAAGTTTCAAATAGTTTCAAATTTAAACTGAATTTTAAAATAAAAAAAAAAAAAGACCCCCCTTTTTTTTTTTTAAGAATAAACGCAAGTACAAGATTTCACCTTTCTTTTTTATTTTAGTATGTTTTATCATTTTCGAGATGGGGATTCAAAATTTCCCCATCAATTTGAGAATTCAATAATATAAAAGTTTTGTCTTTTTTATTTATATTATGTTATCCTCTTTATTCTAGTCTATTTAATATTCTTTTATATTGTTTATTATAGTATATTTCGAATTCTAGTATATTTATATTATTCTAGTATATTTATATTATATAAAGCAGATATAAGATCTTTAGTCAAAATTAATAAGTCTTTGAAAATAATTACTTAAATTTCAAATGTGCTTTATAACTTTACTAAAGCATTATTTCTCTAAGTTATTATCACTATATATACCCCTAAATTTGAATCCTAACCCTCCTTTATTACCCTTTTTAGTTTTGGTAATTATACAAAGAATAAAGAATGTGCCAATTTTGAGTGCTCCCTTTTGGATTTGATGGTTCGACTGGCAGATCAATCAAGATATATATATTAAGTTTCTTTTTTTTATTAATTTCATTTTCTTTTTAGATCTATAAAATTAGATAAATGAAAATGTAATCATTAAAAAAAAAAATACAAATTAGAAAGATTTTTTTTTATCCATGGATTGAAATCAGAACTATCTAGTTACAAAAGTTCCTTTAATAGAGCATAAACTCAAAAATTTTGAAAATGTCCCTTTTTAAGTTAAATAAAAGAAAACTGACACCCTAATAAATATAAGGATATACTAATAAAAAAAAAATGATATAAATATAAATAAGGATTCTTTTTAAAAACCTTACGTTCAAATCACTTATTTTTAAAAATGTTTCCTAAAAAAAGATATTGCATTGAATTGACTCCTTGAATCTCGACGATTGAATAAAAATTGGTTATTATGATTTCGAACAAGCCGCTATGGTGAAATTGGTAGACACGCTGCTCTTAGGAAGCAGTGCTAGAGCATCTCGGTTCGAGTCCGAGTGGCGGCATAGCATCTTATAAAAGCGTAAGTCCTATAATGGAATTTAATTCCCGATTTCTATTCCTATAATTGAATGACCCTCTCTGTTTTTAATTTAAAAAATTTTATGGTATTTTCAACTTTAGAGCATATATTAACTCATATATCCTTTTCGGTTGTTTCAATTGTAATTACAATTCAGTTAATAACCTTATTAGTCGATGAAATTGTAGGACTCTACGATTCGTCAGAAAAGGGCATGATAGCTACTTTTTTCTGTATAACAGGATTATTAGTGACTCGTTGGATTTTTTTAGGACATTTACCATTAAGTGATTTATATGAATCATTAATCTTTCTTTCATGGAGTTTCTCCATTATTCAGCTGGTTACGTATTTAAAAAAACAAAAAAAGCATTTCAATTTAAACGCAATAACCGCGCCAAGTGCTATTTTTACCCAAGGGTTTGCTACCTCGGGTCTTTTAACTGAAATGCATCAATCCCCAATATTAGTACCTGCTCTTCAATCCCATTGGTTAATGATGCACGTAAGTATGATGGTTTTGGGCTATGCAGCTCTTTTATGCGGCTCATTATTATCACTAGCTCTTCTAGTCATTACATTTCGAAAATTCATAAAGATTTTTAGTAAAAGCAATAATTTTTTAAATGAGCTATTTTCTTTTAGTAAGATTCAATACGTGAGTGAAAGAACCAATGTTTTACGAAACACTTCTTTTCTTTCTTATAGGAATTATTATAGGTCTCAATTGATTCAACAATTGGATCTTTTGAGTTATCGTATTATTAGTCTAGGGTTTATCTTTTTAACCATAGGTATTATTTCGGGAGCAGTGTGGGCTAATGAAGCATGGGGATCATATTGGAATTGGGATCCAAAGGAGACTTGGGCTTTTATTACTTGGACCATATTTGCGATTTATTTACATACTCGAACAAATAAAAATTTTGAAAGTGTAAATTCCGCAATTGTAGCCTCGATGGGCTTTCTTATAATTTGGATATGCTATTTTGGAGTTAATCTATTAGGAATAGGGTTGCATAGTTATGGTTCATTTACATTAATATCCAATTGAAGAAAGTACTTGACGAATACAAACATAGGACAGCATAAAGATATATATAAGAAAACTTCGTGTAAGCTATCGACAACTCTTTCAATCAAATAATGGAAATAAACTGATTGAAAAGGTTCTCGATAGCTTACATATCTAGTTAAAATATAATTCCAATTCTTTTTTTTCCTTTTAATTTAAACTTAAAAAATTGAAATTTTTTAAAAGAAGAAAAAAGACTTATTTTTCATTGTGCAACGAACTATTTTCAAAAATGATAGCATTTTTTTTTTTTGATGTTTTAATTTACTCACGAAAACTATTGATAAAAATAATTAGATAAAATAGTTTCGACTTTGTCAACTGATAGTGAGAAAACAAAATCCGGATAAATACCAATAGCTATTACAGGTAGAAGTATAGAAATTGAAACAAATAACTCTCGTGGTCCAGAATCCAAAAAATAAGAGTTTGGAGCATTAAACAGCTTGTATCCATAGAACATCTGACGTAACATAGATAATGAATAAATCGGAGTTAATATCATTCCAATTGCCATTACAAAAGTAATTAGTATTTTTGTCATTAAAAAATATTTCGGGCTAGTAAGTATTCCAAAAAATACTATCAATTCTGCAACAAAACCGCTCATGCCCGGTAATGCAAGAGAAGCCATCGATAAAATACTGAAAGTTGTGAATATTTTTGGAATTGTGATAGCCATTCCGCCCATTTGATCGAGATAAACAAGACATATTCTATCATAACTTGTTCCTGCTAAGAAAAAAAGCGCAGCTCCAATAAATCCATGAGAGATTATTTGTAAAATCGCTCCATTGAATCCTGTATCGTTTATAGAACTAATTCCTATAATTATGAAACCCATATGAGATACGGAAGAGTAAGCTATTCTTTTTTTTAAATTACGTTGCCCCAGAGATGTTAAAGCTGCATAGATTATTTGAATTGTACCTACTATGATCAACCAGGGAGAAAATATAGAATGAGCGTGAGGTAATAATTCCATATTGATCCGAACCAATCCATACGCTCCCATTTTTAATAAGATTCCTGCTAGAAGCATACAAGTACTGTAATGTGCCTCTCCATGAGTGTCTGGTAACCATGTATGTAAGGGTATAATTGGCGATTTGACAACAAAAGCAATAAAAAATCCAATATAGAATATTATTTCCAGTGTTACAGGATACGGTTGATTAGCTAATGTTTCAAAATTTAATGTTGGTTCATTAGAACCATATAAACCAATACCCAGAACTCCCATTAATAAAAAAACGGAACTTCCTGCAGTGTACAAAATAAATTTTGTAGCTGAATACAAACGTTTCTTTCCTCCCCACATAGATAGAAGTAGATAAACTGGAATTAATTCTAACTCCCACATGATGAAAAAAAGTAAAAGGTCTTGAGAAGAAAATAGTCCTATTTGACCGCTATACATTACTAACATCAGGAAATGGAATAATCGGGAATCTCGAGTAACCGGCCGAGCCGCTAAAGTAGCTAAAGTGGTGATAAATCCCGTCAGTAAAATGGGTCCTATAGAAATTCCATCTATTCCCAATCTCCAGTAAAAATCAAAAAAATTGATCCATTTATAATCCTCTGTTAGTTGGATTAACGGATCATCCAATTGGAAATGATAACCGAATGCATAGGTTGTTAGAAGGAGTTCTATTATACATATACAAATAGTATACCACCTAATTACCTTATTTCCTCTATGAGGAAGAAAGAAAATTAAGGAACCCGCCGATATTGGCAAAACTACAACTATCGTTAACCAAGGAAAATAATTCGTAGTAAAAACAAGATACACTTGGACCAGAAAAACCCGTGCTCAAAAAATAATATCTATATATATATAGATATTATTTGATTTGAGCGCGGGTTTTTGTCGGTAAAAAGGTAAAAAAAAATCAAATATATTCAAGTGGGGTTTTATGGAACGTGTCAATAAGCTAGCCCCATACTTCGAGTTGTTTCATGCCATAAATAAACTCGAACACTCAAGAAATCCGTTGGACAAGCGGATTCACATCTTTTACAACCGACACAGTCTTCTGTTCTTGGAGCCGAAGCAATTTGCTTAGCTTTACACCCGTCCCAAGGTATCATTTCTAATACATCCGTGGGGCAGGCTCGGACACATTGAGTACACCCTATACACGTATCATAAATTTTTACTGAATGTGACATTGGATCTATAATTTTTTTAACATCATAAATTTTCGATCTAGTAAACTTATAAACGAATCATATATTTAGACACCAGATGAATCAATGATTTACCAGAATTTTTTTAATCAATCTACTTCTGGACTGACTCATGTGAGAGAGCCAAGATACTTTGATTTCTTAGATTTTTGCAAACATGATCATACTTTATGTTATGTATAATAAATACTAATTTTCATTTATATACATGCTAATTTTCATTTATGAATATTAGAATTTCTATGATTAATACTACTTATTCAACAAATTCGATTGATTGATACGAGTTGATTTTCTGTTACGATAAATTGATGAAACAATAGCTGGTCCAATAGCTGCTTCAGCGGCTGCAATAGCTATAACAAAAATTGAGAAAATATTTCCTTTTAATTGGCGACTATCAAAAAAATCAGAAAATGTTACAAAATTAATATTAACTGCATTCAATATAAGTTCAAGACACATAAGGGCTCTAACCATATTTCGGCTCGTGATTAATCCATAGATACCGATAGAAAATAAGTAGGCACTCAAAACAAGTACATGTTCGAGCATCATTGACCAACTCCTTATCAATTTCGATTCATTTCAATAGAATATGAACAACAATTCAACGGATTCAATTGACTAGAATATAAAAAGTACGGAACTACGGAACAAAGAAATATATTGGTAATAGATCAAATAAACGAATTTTGATTTTAGCCATAAAATAACCACTCTTCAATTAGAATTAAAGAAAAAAAATGTGATAACATAGAACAGAATGAATTTTCATTTGGATTGCTCTTGCTAATTCTATAGATTTAGTACTGAATTACTGACGCGCCACGGCAATTGCACCTATCAAAGCAGCTAAAAGAATTATTGAAACGAATTCAAATGGAAGAAAAAAATCTGTTGATAAATGAATTCCAATTTGTTGACTATTACTTATCAAATCTTGCTCTATAATCTGGTTTGATCTTGTAGTCCAAATAATCCCGTACCATGCCGTATCCATAATAATAGTCATTAGTAAAAAAAAAATACTTGTACAAACCAGTAAAGTAACCCCATCCCCAATGGTCCAAAGATTCAAATCTTTGTAATATTCTGAACTATTCATGAACATCACAGCAAATATGATTAAAACATTTATAGCTCCCACGTAAATAAGGAGTTGTGCAGCAGCTACAAAATAAGAGTTTAATAGAATATAGAATAAGGATATACAAACAAGAACAAGTCCCAATGAAAAGGCAGAATAAATTGGGTTATTAAGTACTACTACTCCTATACCTCCTAATATAAGACCTGATCCCAGAAAGACTAAAAGAAAATCATGTATTGGTCCGGGCAAATTCATTATATGTAAAAAAGAGAAAAATAATAAAAAAAAAAAATGTTTTTCATGACCTTATTGAGACCCGACCAGAAAAAATTGTTTATGTTTTATAAAAAATTCCTAATTGAATTAAATTTTTATAAGGGATCTGAATTAATGTGAGTACAGTTATTGGAACAAGTTCATTCTCTATCTGAAAGAGTAGTTTGAATCTGAAATTCTCTATCTATATATATATTTCGAAATAATTACAGATATATTATGGATTTTCAATCCAATTTAAGACGTAATTTTGACCAACCAACCAATCCAATCAATAGTTGTGATTTGTAGTTATTGACCAAACAAAAGGAAAGAAACCTCATTCCTTTAGATCAAAAGATCAAAACTGAACTTTAGTTAGTAATTCGAAATTTTTCTTTAATCAAGGAATTTACTTATTGAGGCGAATTTAAAATTGTTCGAATTGTATAATCGTCAATTACTGACATTGGTAAACGACCCAAAGCTATTTGATTATAATTCAATTCATGACGATCATAAGTCGAAAGTTCATATTCTTCAGTCATTGATAAACAATTTGTTGGACAATACTCAACACAGTTACCACAAAAGATACAGATTCCGAAATCAATACTGTAATTAAGCAATCGTTTTTTGCGAATCTCTGTTTCCAATTTCCAATCAACGACGGGTAAATCTATAGGACATACACGAACACATACTTCACAAGCAATACATTTATCAAATTCAAAATGGATTCGACCGCGAAAACGTTCTGCGGTGATTAATTTTTCATAAGGATATTGAATAGTTACGGGTAACCGATTTGCATGCGATAAGGTAATCATGAAACTTTGACCAATGTACCTGGCAGCTCGTACTGTTTGTTGACCATAATTCATGAACCCAGTTATCATAGGAAACATATTGTGAATATATATATATCTGAATACTTTTTTGTTTATTTCTCTTGTTTGAGCCAAATTATAAATATCATCTTCCTTTACAGTGAAAAGAGTTGGAAAGAAGTTGTTAATAATAGATTACCGAGAGAAATAGGTAAAAGAAATTTCCATCCAAGATTCAACAGTTGGTCCATTCTTAACCTAGGTAAAGTCCATCTTGTTGTGATAGAAATGAACAAGAACAAATAAGTTTTAGCTAATGTAATAAAGATACCAATTGTCGTTCCAAAAACTCCATATTTTGTATTTATTTCAAAAAGCTCAGAAACAAATATGTACGGAATAGAGATATTCCAACCGCCCAAGTAAAGAACTGTTACAAATAATGAAGAAACTAATAGGTTTAGATAGGAAGCAACGTAAAATAAACCAAATTTGATACCCGAGTATTCGGTTTGATAACCTGCTACTAATTCTTCTTCGGCTTCTGGTAAATCAAAAGGTAATCTCTCACATTCTGCTAGGGAAGAAATTAGAAAAATGATAAACCCTATAGGTTGACGCCACAAATTCCAGCCCCAAAAACCATATTTTGATTGCGCCTCAACTATATCAACTGTACTTGAACTATTAGATAATTATAGTCGATGATACCATCACTGTTCCCATCGCTATTACAGAACTGTACATGAGATTTTCATCTCATACGGCTCCTTGAAGGCCATAAATAAATCTAAGGACCGGTCGGTATTAGTTTATCTTGATATGTTTATAAAATAGATAAGATCAAAATCTCTCGTACGGTCCCTAATTAGACCAATTGAATTCTGTCTGTTATGTTTTAATAATTAGAAATTTTTAATTAATTAAAAATTAGAAAAATAATTAGAAAATAAAAAAAATTATTATAAATATAAATAAGTAATAAAATGAAAAATAATTATTATTAATAAAAAAAAAAATGAAAAAAAAAAAAAAAAGTACTTCTGAATTGATCTTATCCTTTTTTTAATAATTTCAATAATCATTTCAATTTTTCTTTGTTGAGTAATAACAAAATTCTTCAATAAAATACTCCTTGTAAAAATATATCAATAACCCGTCGTTTTCACTTACGAAAAAGAATTTCACATTACATTAATTCATAAATTATGACACGAATTGTATCTATATGAATATGTATATAGGAAAGAAAAAAAAAGGATTAGTTCGTTCCAAATAGTCATTTATTTAATCAGCGGATAGGAGCATACTCTGGATCGGAATCGTGGGGAGTATTGCCTGATCATTTCTACCAACTTAAAGCCCCAATTAGTATTCTTTATAGATTATGAAGAAATGTCCTTTTGGATAATTGACATAATTCCCATTACAAATCCTTTGCGTATCTTAGTATTTCTAACCATCCACTTATTTTTGTTCAATCGCCCGTTATGGTAATATATATATAAATATACCCACATGATAGTGAAAACTCAATACGGTTGATCTTTTGAGCCCGCTTCAAGTCAGGATGACTAATCAACCAATCTTGGGGTAAACGGTATCTTTTGTGTATGTTTATTTCCGCTCAACTCTCTAACTCTTATACATAGAAAATGAGACTCAATATTTTTACTGCGAATTTATATATAAGTATAAGCAGTTTTCTTTCACTCATATAACTATTTGATTTAGTTCATCAATCCGAATAATGAATAAACAAATGAATATATCTATTCAATTTTTTTTGCCCCTTTTCTAGAAAGGAAGGAATAGAGAAAAAATTATGTCTCAACGAATCGCACGTAGAGATATGGATAATACACATAAAGTTAATGGTATTTCATAACTAATCGATTGAGCAGCAGCTCGTAGACCACCTAAAAAGGAATATTTATTATTTGATCCGTATCCTGACATAAGAAGTCCAATGGGAGCAATACTTGCAATGGCAATCCATAAAAAAACACCTATATTGAGATCCGCTAAAACAAGGTGATAGTCAAAAGGAACTACTGAATAACTTACTAAAATTGATATGACTGCTATGGATGGTCCGATACTGAATAAACAACTATCCCCTCTAGATGGAAGAATATTTTCTTTGAAAAGAAGTTTTGCCCCATCGGCTAGAGCTTGAAGAACTCCCAAAGGACCAGCATATTCAGGTCCAATACGTTGTTGTATTCCTGCGGATATTTCTCTTTCTAACCATACAATTACTAGTACACCTATTGTGATTCCCAATACAAGAGTAAAAATAGGAATAAGGACCCATATAAGTCCATAGATCTCTTTTAAAAATTCCAATCTCGAAAAAGAATTGATATCTTGTACTTTTGTTGTATCAATTATCATTTCACCGATCAACTTCTCCCATAATGATATCTATGCTACCTAATATCGTCATAATATCAGCCAATTTCATTCTTTTAACTAACTGAGGAAGAATTTGCAAATTGATAAAACCCGGTGGGCGAATTTTCCATCTCCAAGGAAAACCACTCTGATCCCCTATCAGAAAAATTCCCAATTCTCCCTTTGGGGCTTCGACTCTCACATAGAGTTCTTGTTTCGGCAATTCAAATGTAGGAGAAGGTTTTTTACTAATAAATCGATATTCAAAATCATTCCAGTCTGGATTCTTTTCTCTATCAAAGTATCGGATTTCTAAATTCTCATATGGCCCCCCCGGAATTCCTTCCAGAGCCTGTTGAATAATTTTTATGGATTCTGTCATTTCACCAATTCGGACTAAATAACGAGCTAATGAATCCCCTTCTTTTTGCCACTGTACTTCCCAATCAAATTCGTCGTAACACTCATAATGATCAACTTTACGAAGATCCCATTGTATTCCGGAAGCTCGCAGCATTGGTCCGGATAAACCCCAATTTATGACTTCCTCTTTACCAATAATGCCTACTCCTTCAACTCGTTCTAAAAAAATGGGATTTCGTGGAATAAGTTTTTGATATTCAGCAACGCCTGTTAAAAAATAATCGCAAAAATCCAAACATTTATCTATCCAGCCATGAGGGAGATCAGCTGCTACTCCTCCAATACGAAAATAATTGTGCATCATTCTCATACCGGTGGCAGTTTCGAATAGATCATATATAAATTCTCTTTCTCTGAAAATATAGAAGAACGGAGTCTGTGCACCAATATCTGCCATAAAAGGACCGAGCCATAAGAGATGAGAAGCTATACGACTCAACTCCAACATAATTACTCTGATATAGCTGGCTCTTTTAGGTACTTGAATATTTCCCAACAGCTCCGGTCCATTTACGGTTATTGCTTCTGTGAACATAGTAGCTAAATAATCCCAACGCGTTACATAAGGCAGATATTGTATAATTGTTCGGTTTTCCGCAATTTTTTCCATCCCTCGGTGTAAATAGCCCAATATCGGTTCACAATCAATAACATCTTCACCATCTAAAGTAACGATGAGTCGAAGAACACCATGCATTGATGGGTGGTGGGGGCCCATATTTACTATCATGAGGTCTTTTCTTGTAGACGGTATATTCATAGGTTTTTCCTTGATTCATTCTTTCATGAATTGCCGAAAACGAAAAAAAGTTCATTAAAATTCAAGATCTACTAAATCAAATAATTCAAAATGCCTCCTCAAATTAACGAGTTTTTGATTCCCGAATATCTAATTGATTAATTAATTCTTTATAACATATTCGATTTTTCTTTGACAAATAAGACAGCAGCCGTTGTCGTTTTCCCAAAATTTTACGTAGGCCTCTTTGAGATAAATAGTCTTTTCTGTGTAATTCCAAATGTGAAGAAAGTTTTCGTATTCTACTGGTGAGGCTGAGTATTTGAAATTCAATAGATCCTCTGTTTTCGTCTTTTTCTTCTTGTAAAATAACCGAGATGAATGAATTTTTTACCATAAAAAAAATCTTCTCCCTCCCCACCCCGCTGTCCTCTTTTTATTGATATATATTTTTATTGATCAATAATAATAAAGCCACTCATTTTCATTTTGTATACACAATAATCTGAATTTCGTTAATAATTCCCAATTTTATCAAATAAAATTAATCAATCCGATTTTTATTTGAAAATTGGATTTGAATAGATATACAAAAAGATGATTTTATGTGCTCTCAAAAGCTAAAAGTTTAGACTTCAAATTAAAATAAGAAGATTTTGTTGATCATTTCTCGATCTAATTGATATGTCATTTAATCATGTATCAGAATGGAATATAAGACAATGCATGTGTATATCTTTTTGTTTTCATAGATCATGGTACGGGAAATATAGGAAAATTTTATCATTAACGAATTTTCAATCGCGGATACATATGTATCCTTACCATACTGAAACGACTACCATTAGTGGTATCAAACCAATAGCGATTCATACAAGCTAAATCTTCTAATCGATAATTAGGCCAAAGAAAGAATTTTAATTTAATTTGTTTTTTTTTATCTCTTTTATCCCAAACTTTATCATTTATCTTATTCCCATTAGAAAATGCTGCATTTCGAGACATCCCATTTCTATTCCTAGAATTGAAAGAAATTAGAATTCTCAAATCTCTACGACATCGAGGGGATAAAATATTTTCAGGAACAAACAAATCATAATGAGTTTTGTCTTTATTTCCAGTTAGCTTTTGATGTTTTCCAATGAATTCATCAGAATTTTTCTTATCAACATGACCTTTTTCTCGGTACCTTTGATTAATTTTGAGCTTACTTTTATGAACCAAGGAAATACCTATGGTTTGATACATCAAAAATTGTCCTTCATTTTTAATAGACAGACGAGTTGGTTCGATAATCAATATTCCCTTTTTCAGCAATTCTGTATCTGTAAGAGTTAAATCTTTCTGAATCATTAGAATATCCAGACTGATTTCTCCCCTTTGAATAGAGGATATAGTAATTTCTCTTGGATTTATCAGTCTAAGCAGGAGACAATATACTTTAATATTATTGATCATTTTGTGATTTAAAGAATTATCCCATCTCAATTGAAAATTCAAATATCTTTTTAGGAACAAATCAAACTCTGCTTTTGTATTGTTTCTGTAATGTTTTTTATTTCTAGCTTTTTTCATGTCTGATCCCACATAATTTTCGTCAACATCTTTTTCTTGGTTTGAGAGAGATGATTCAAAATCGATTTCGTTTGTGAATTCTTTTTCTCCTTGATTTAGTTTTTCTAATTCAAGAGATTTGGTTTCATTCGAAAATATTGATCGAAGGATATCTCTTTCTTTCTTTCCAGTCATGTTTTCACTAGCATTTTCATTTCCATTAAAAAGTAATTTGATTGGTATGGTCCATGGTTTAATCTTATACGCATTATAAAGTATCACAAATTCTGGGAAGAACCAAAATTCCTTATTTGATATGGGACTACTTAGTATTTCTTCATTCATTCCCATCCAATCAAAAAAGGTTTTTTGTTTATTGAATAGGTTGATTTCTTTATTTTGATGAATCGTGAGAGAAAAAAAACCTTTTTTCTCGGTTTTTTCAATTATTTGATAATTATTCGTCCGAATCTTACTAGTCTTAGTATATTTATTACTGTTGTTGTCAGTATCAATATTTATCCAGGCCTCAATATCTGCTTTCTTTTTAAGACAAAAATGGAGAATTATCCAATCAAAATATTTTCTATCTGGATTTTTCTCCATACCTATAATATCATTTTCTCCTAGATAATTATTCATAGGGATATTTGTTAGCATATTCAAAACTTTGCGTTTATGTGCGTTGTAATTATCAAAAATCTTTTGAGTATTATTTACTTGTAATGGTAATCCATAAATAGATGAGTTCTTCTTATCTTCATAATTAATAGATTTATATGATATAAATTTATATGATAAAAGATCATATTTATGTTGTTTTTTAAAATTCTCTTTTTGATTTTGAAATGAGTTTCCTTCCATTTTTTTTTCTTTTTTGTAATTAATTAATCGGCTTTTTTCATATGAATCCCCTTTGTTTAAATGCTTATTTTGGGCTATAGAATGTGAATTGACTATATTTCGCCACTTTTGTGGTATTAATCTAGACCATCTAATCTGAGATAAATCATATTGATAATGACCCTTTAACCAATTTTTCCATTGATTTATTTCATAATTGAGAAGGTTCTTAGGTCTTAATTCATAATTAATTATTTCCTGTGTTCCAACAAAAGAATCCTCTATTTCATTTTTCAGAAAAAGGGATGTTCCATTATATTGAAAAATGAATCTTAACTTATATAAGTTCAAAACAGGAGGTTGTGATAATTTGTAAAATACATATGCTTGTGATAAGTAGGATAAGTCAAAAGAAATCCCTGAGCTCTTATTACTAATCTTAGAAAGTGCGTTTTTTTTTTTTATAGTCGAAATAAAATGAATTCTATTTTTATTTGTTTTATCAATTCTTTCTGGATTTGTTTCATTATTGGAAATATATTTATCATTGTAAATGTATTTATTAATAATTTTATTTGTTGATTCAAGAAAAAGTTGTGTATTGATCCTAGGAATATTAATGATACATAAAAATATATCTATGTATATCTTTTCAATGAACAATTTTAAAAAATAATGTGATTTCTGGATTAGGCGATAATTTCTTCTTTTTAATATCTGCCAAATACTTTTTGTCGATTCTAATCTTTTATCATCGTAACTCATTTTGTTATAACTAATATTTATATCTGGGATTAAAAATCCTTTTTTGTTGTCTTTTGTAATTTTTTCTATTTGATTTATGATTGTGTTTGTTCTATCAGTCAGATTTTTTATTTTTTTTTTTGTTAATGAATAATTTGTCCAATCCCTAGATCGAATTTGAATAGACGGGTCATGAATTAGCCAATTATTGATTATTGAATCTTTTTTTTTTTTATTTTCATTCAATTCATATATTTGACTCAATCCAAATAATAGAATTGGGTTGATTTTTGTAAGTTCTTTTATTATTTCTTTTAGAAATAGAATACCCTTAATAAGCATAAGCCTTTTTTTTGTTTCTTTGAAGGCATTTCGAAAAAAATTGGTTCTTTCTTTTAAAATTCGTAGAACTAGAAAAGGCTTCTTTTTCAATTTTTTAATTTTTTTTTTTAGTTCTTTAAAAAAAAGTTCCAAAAATGCAAATTCTTTTTTGGGAGAACCAAAAGGAAGTTCAGCTTCCATTCCCCAAACTGTTAAAAAACAAAAATCATTTTTTTTTATTGGATTATTATAAGTTTCTTGTATCTTTGATTTGTGCCAAGGTTTCAGACGAAAAGGAAATAGGATCTTTATCTGAATACCATCTGTTAACCAGTTTATCGGAAATTCTTTTTCTGATAATTGAATGCCACTATAAGTACATTTAATATGTATTTCTTTATTCCAATCCTTTAAATCCTCAGACCATTCGGGATATTTAAAAAATAGTATACGGACAATGTTTTTAACTATTATCAATGAAGGTAATATAATATATTTTCTAAGAATCGATTGAGTCATTAACAAAAGACCTCTTATGAGGTGAGCAAATACAATACTATCCCAGGCTTCTGCTATTTCTATACGTGCTTTCTCTCTTCTTTTGTCTTCTTCTCTTTTTTCATTTTCTTTTGTCTTTTTCTCTGTATAATTCGAAATTTGGAATTCTGTCTTTTTCAAATTTTTCAAAATTCTTTTCATCAGCTCGGAAATATCAAAAGACAAAAAAAGAGTTTTGTCTATTCTGTCCAAAAAAAGTGGGGAATGCACATTTGCTTGAAAAGGTTTCAAAATAATAGTTTTACGTCTTTGAGCGCGCATCGAGCCTTTGATTATGTCTCGACGAAAATCTGATTGTTGTGAATAATGTCTCAAAGTAACTTCATCTTTTTGATCCGTATTATTTGTATTTTTGGTATTAGTAGCAACATCAGTATTTTGTAAGTTATTAAAAAGCACTACACATTTGTATTTTCTTGAACGAATCTGATGATTCTTTGCCATAATTTGGTCGTTTTTGTGTTCCTGTTGTTCCACATCGTTGATTAATTTGTATGACCATCGAAAAACTTTTTTACTAATTTCTTTTATTCCAATAGATTTTTTTATAATTTTTTTATCGTTAGGATCGGTTATAACTCCATAAAAGAGAAATTTCATTTTTGTTTTTTGATCTTCTGAATCAATTCTTACCTGGTCGTGTTCCGAAAGCTCTTTAACAATTAAATTTGATATTGATTTTCCAGTAAATTCATTGATTAAGGTAAAGAAATAATCAATTTCCCTTTTTAATGATTTTATATCAAATGGATTTTTTTTCTGTTTAAATTCTATATAATTAGTAATAAAAAAGATACCATGAATCTTATTTATCCAAACTTTATCTATGAAATTGTTTATGTAAGTTTCATTTATGATTGAACGTGAAAAAATTTTGTTCATTTGTCCACGATAGTGCCCGTTCAAGAAAGGATCATATATTTTAGGTAAGTATTCTTTTTTGGTATTATTATTACACAATCTAGTCCTCTTTTCGAGTATATCCAGAATAAAAGATTTCCCGTCTACAGTTTTGTCTAAAGCTTTGATTCTATTTATCAATTTGTTATTTAGGTTTTTTATTTTTTGTTCATTGGAAGAACTCCAATTATTGTATAATTCATCAGAAGAAAGTTTCTCTGTTGTGAACAGAGACATCCTTTTTTGTATCATGTCCAAAAAAGTTGATAAACTAGGTGGGTGCGTAAAAGATATTCTTTCTTTTCCATCACTTTGACATGTATAAAAAAAATATTGTGACATTTCAGTTCTTATAGCATTTTTAAATCGATTGTTTTTTATATACCGCAATGGACGATT